TATTTCGATTTGTTATTTGTTATTGAATTGCGTACGCATAAAGACCATAAAACGCATAAAGACCATAAAAAGAGTTTCGTTTTATGGTTCTTTCATATACGTTTTCTTTAATTGAATGAACGTTCTGATTCTCAATTTCTCAAAATACTTCAATTGGTACACGCAAGAAATAGGCTAATTCAGCAGCCTTTTGTTCAATTTCTCGTGGAGTCAAATTCTCATCAGTACGGGTCAAGGGAATGGACCCCTGGCCTCGGATGTCCATATAAAGAACACGACGAGCATAAATACCCTCTTTAACTTCTATTCTAACGGACTGAATATCTTTTATAAGGAATCGGAGGAATATGCGACGATTTTTTCCCGGAAATCCCCAACGAAAAATACAGACTACTCCTTCCTTTCTATCGAATCGATCATAACCACTACCTACATTCCAGGAAATTGTGCACCACAAATAAGAGCTAATAAAGAGACCCGCAATTCCGTAGAAAGACATCACGATTCCTTGTGGAAAAAAAATGATTTGCTGAGGCGGAAAAAAAGATAGCAAATTTCTACCAAGATAACTGGAAGTTCCAACTAATAAGAAGCCTAATGAACCTAAAAAAAGGATAAAGGCCCAGCAGAAATTACTTATTTTTCGAGACCCCGTTATAAGTTCTATCCATATATCGTCTGATCGCCAAGTCATACTTTACTCGATTGCATTTTATTGGAATTGAGATAATACCCCAGAGAAATTTGACTTTACTTTTTTGTTTCCGAAGTAACTCTCATCAACTAGCACTAGTTTGAGGTGAACTAGCACTAGTGTGATGTCAACCTTTAGGAGTAATTCATCAAATTGGTTAAATCTAAAATAATAACATACTCTTTATTTAATACGATCCCACTATACATATCGATATACATATAGATTCACCGACTACATTTCAGCCATCCAGAGATCCTGATCTATTTGAAAATTGCTAGAATTGATATATCCATATATCATGTTTCTGCGTGCATAAGAGTTTTTTCCTTTATGTTCGGTGGCAATCACATGTTATACTATATTCCAATAAATAGATATCCGTGTTATGATACAAGTCCACGTTTTCCAAAAAAAAATGGATGAGATTGGGTCCCGGCGGATCTAAACAATCTTGTTTTTTTGAACATGAAGAAATAAAGAAGCCATTGCAATTGCCGGAAAGACTAGGCCTACTAACGGCACAAAAATAGATGGAAGGTTCAAATTTGTCATAGAAGGGGTACCTCGATTTACTATTTGTATCTGTTATTATGTTATTATATAAATAAAGATATCTTGTAATAATTATAATTAAATTAAGAATTTGAATTCTAATTAGATAATATTTATTATGTATAGATCTAAGTATCTATATATCTAAATCTAACTGAGTACGTATAATAAGAATAAGTGCAAAGAATGTAGAACTGTAGAACTAAATAAATGGACTTATTCATCTCCTACATGAGAAAGATATGTATGATAATAAACTTTATTATTTTTCTTCATTTCTTTGTCTTTTGTTCTTGTCTTCGAATTTTCTAAAAATAGATAAAGAGTTTTTTACCGATTATCGAAAGATTCGTTCGAATCCGACCCAACATGAATTTTTAGCTAAAATGGTTTTTCGGGAGATAGAGAAAGAGACAAAACTCTATTATCTATATTTAAATTTCAAATTCTATACCTAAGACAAGAACAAATTCGTTTTATTTTCCAAAATTCACGAAAGGAAGAACTCACTCTTGGTGATAAAGGCTTCTTGATTCGTAATCAGGAATATAGGTCAAAAAAAGAGTTATCCTCAACTTTCGTTTTGATTCTTTCTACAATTCGATCTTCTATCAGCAAAGAAAAGGCCATTATTATCTTATTTACTTTGATTCCGATAAACTAACTACTTTTTGCTACAAACACAAAAAAATGATTGAACTTAGTGCTCTACTTGATTTTGCTTGACTTTTGATTCAAAGGAAAAAAGGCGTGGAGCTTAAATAACTCACTCAGAACGCTTTTTAAAAGATTACGTGGTACAATTAGGTCAAATAAACCCTTCTGGAATAAGTATTCAGCTGCTTGTGAACCTTCGGGTACTGTTTTATTCAATGTTTGTTCAATTACTCTTTTACCTGCAAATGCAATGTAGGCATTGGGTTCGGCAATAATGATATCCCCCAACATACCAAAACTAGCTGTGACTCCACCAGTTGTCGGAGATGTAAGGATTGCTACATAAAATAATTTTTTATTTAATTGATAATCATATAAAGCAGACGATATTTTAGCCATTTGCATCAAGCTCAAACTTCCTTCCTGCATGCGCGCCCCCCCAGAAGCACACACTATAATAAGAGGTAAATTTTGATTGGCAGCGTGTTCAATCAAACGGGTGATTTTCTCTCCGACTACGGATCCCATACTACCCCCCATAAACTGAAAATCCATAACCCCAATTGCTACGGGAATGCCGTTTAGTTGGCCTAT